TGCGCTATTTGGTGGTGGTCCCGTTTATGGGGTCAAATTTATACAGAAGATATTTTTCAATCTCATCGATCTCCTAAGTATCATACCAAATCCCATCAATCGAATCACTTTTTCGAGAAATACGAGACATCTAAGTCATACAAGTAAAGAGATCTATTCATGGATAAGAAAAGGACAAAGGTTTCAGACTCATGATGAAATAGAATCCTGGATCGAGACCTGTGATTGGTTTTTGGATAAAGAGCGAGTTTACTCGTTTCATTTCTCCACCTTAAGGCCAGAAAAAGGGATTGATAAAATTCTATGGAGTCTGACTCATATTGATCATTTAGTAAAGAGTGACTATGGTTATCAAATGTTTGAACAAGCGGGAGCAATTTACTTACGATACGTAGTTGACATTCATCAAAAGGATCTAATGAATTATGAGTTCAATACATCCTGTTTAGCAGAAAGACGGATATTCCTTGCTCATTATCAGACAATCACTTATTCACAAACCTCGTGTGGGGCTAATAGTTTTCATTTCCCATCTCATGGAAAACAAAAAACCTTTTCGTTCCGCCTAGCCCTATCCCCCTCTAGGGGTATTTTAGTGATAGGTCCTATAGGAACTGGACGATCCTATTTGGTCAAATCCCTAGCGACAAACTCCTATCTTCCTTTCATTACGGTATTTCTGAACAAGCTGGATTTGAAAATAGTTATTGATGATCTCGATCCGGAGGACTATATGGGTGCGCTTGATGCTGTGGATATTGATGGTATTGATGATGATAGCGATCCTGCTAAGGACTATATGGGTGCGCTTAAAGATGTGGATATTGATGGTATTGATGATCGCGACTCTATTTATTCGAACTTGGACTCGGACCCGGAGCTGAGGGAGGAGTATACGGTGGATGATGAGATGCTTAGGTATATCATCGAGTTGGAAATAGACCTAGCTTCTATCAACTTGCAATTCGAATTGGCAAGAACAATGTCTCCTTGCATAGTATGGATTCCAAACATTCATGATCTGTATGTGGATGAGTCGGAGTCCCTCGGTTTATTATTGAACTATCTCTCCGGGGATTGTGAAAGACGGTCCACTAGAGATATTCTTGTTATTGCTTCGACTCATATTCCCCAAAAAGTGGATCCCGCTCTAATAGCTCCGAATAAATTAAATACATGCATTAAGATACGAAGGCTTCTTATTCCACAACAACGAAAGCACGTTTTCACCCTTTCATATACTAGGGGATTTCACTTGGAAAAGAAAATGTTCCATACTAATGGATTCGGGTCCATAGCCATGGGTTACAATGCACGAGATCTTGTAGCAATTACCAATGAGGCCCTATCGATTAGTATTACACAGAAGAAATCAATTATAGACACTAATACAATTAGATTCGCTCTTCATAGACAAACTTGGGAGTTGCGAGCCCATGTAAGACCGGTTCCGGATCATGGGATCCTTTTCTATCAGATAGGAAGGGCTGTTGCACAAAATGTACTTATAAATAATTGCTGCCTTATAGATCCTATATCTATCTATATGAAGAAGCAATCATGTTACGAAGGGGATCCTTATTTGTACAAATGGTTCTTCGAACTTGGAACGAACATGAAGAAATTAACGATACTTCTTTATCTTTTGAGTTGTTCTGCCGGATCGATCGCTCAAGATCTTTGGTCTCTACCCGGACCCGATGAAAAAAATTGGATCACTTCTTATAGACTCGTTGAGACGGATTCTGATCTAGTTGATGGCCTATTAGAAGTAGTAGAAGGCGCTTTGGTGGGATCCTCGCTTCTTCGGCCCGAACCAAGGAATCCCTTAGAGATGATGGAAAATGGATCTCGTTCTATCTTTGATCGTAGATTTCTCTATGAATCGGAGTTTAAAGAATGGGCAGAAGGCACCGACCCGCAACAGTTAGCGGAGGATGCAGTCGATCACATAGTTTGGGCTCCTAGAATATGGCAATCTTGGGGCTTTCTATTTGATTGGATCGAAAGGCCCAATGAATTGGAATTTCCCTATTGGGCCAGGTCATTTCGGGGCAAGCCGATCATTTCTGATGAAGTTAATGATGAATATTTTGAGTATGCATTTTATGGTGAAGGGGATGATGGATATGATGAAGAGGATGAGCTTCAAGAGAATGATTGGGAGTTCTTGCAGAGTGAAACCATGGAGTACCCGGGACGAGATAGATCTTCCCAAGAACAAGTCTTTTTTCGAAAAGGCCAATTCATTTGGGACCCTGGAGATCCACTCTTTTACATATTCAACGATGAGCTCTCTGTCTTTCTGTTTTCACATCGAGAATTCTTTGCAGATGAAGAGATGTCAACGGGGCTTCTTCTGACTTCCCAAAGGGAGACTCTATCTAAACGCGGGTTTAGCAAGAAACCGAAAGAAAAGTACTTCGAATTTTTTCTTAATCGCCAGAGACGGCGACGGCTTAGAACCATTAGTTCATTATATAATAGATCTTTCCGTTCT